ACACTTATTTCCCACTCTTACGCATCAACAAGATGCTTAAAATATTAACCCTACTTTATTAACCAATGATAAAATACTCCTGGAGAAACTCCCTCCAGACCAATGGGTATAAAAGAGTGATTTACACCACAAATTTCACTACATTGCCCATACAACACACCAGACCTTGCCAAATGAATTGCTAATTGATTAATGCGCCCAGGAACAGCATCAGCTTTTACCCCTACCGCCGGCAAAGCCCAGGCATGAACCACATCGGCAGACCTAACAAGAACTCGCCTATCCACGCCATAAGGCAACACGCAACGATTATCAACCTCCAACAAACGATAACCCCCATCAGAAATATCAGAAACCCCTAGTATATAAGAATCAAACCTAACTAACTCTCCCCCATCATTATATTCATATCTTCAATACCATTGATGACCAATTGCCTTTATCCTAACAACAGGCCCACCAACTTCATCCAACAAATACAATAATCGAACAGACGGAACAGCCAAAATTAACAAAAGCAACCCTGGAATTACAGTCCAAGCCCCCTCAAGCCTTTGCGCTTCTATAACAAAACGAGAAGACAAATTCCTTTTCAACAAGCACACCATCATATAACCAACAAAAGAAGATACCAACACCAAAACAAATATGGCATGATCATGGAAAAAAGACAACTCAAAACCTAACCAACCAAATCTATCCTGAAACCCTAACTGACCTCAAAAGCTCATTTTTAAACTAAACACTTTTTGTGTCTACTACCTCTCCCACTCTAGTGAACCCTCACGCCACTCATGAACAACACCTAAAAACAAAATCACCAAAAACAAAATCAACACAAAATAACCTCCAAACCACATTCAATTTCCGCCAATTCCCATAACAGCCGGAAACAGCAACACAATCTCAACATCAAAGACCACAAAAATAACAGCAAGTAAAAAAAATCGCAAAGAAAAGGGCACACGAGAAGAACCAATGGGGTCAAAACCACACTCGAACGGCCTAGACTTTTCACGACCATTAAACCCCGAAACCCCCAACATTAAACCCAAAAAAAGAAGGACTAACCCCAATATAACAGAAATAAAAACCCTAACAATCACTTTTTCCATCTTCTCATCTGTTCATCAACAGGCAAGAATAAATACAGCATCAAAACCTACAACGAAAAGGTACAACTATCAACAGAACCACAATCTGCCATTTTTAACTTAAACTACTTCGTCATTTAGGCCCATTCGCCCCCCTTACTTACTTATTAGTAATAATTCCATTTACTATTTGAAAAAAAATCTCTAATAATTAAAACTTAAGCATAAAGAAGAAGAAAGAAAAGGACAAAAGGAGAAGCAACCCTATGGCACACATTATTCGCCATATAAGTTCTGTACTTTAATGAAAAGATTTGATTTGCAATTAAAAATTGAGTAAGTTCCACACTCCAGAACTACCAAACCTCTCCAGACACCCAAAGAAGGGCCTCGGAGAATCTCTGTCTTGAAAACAGAAAGAAAACGTTCGACTCGCTTACCCTTCTTTAAACACTTACTTATTCAAGGGAAGTAGCTGAGCTAATACATGGCTTCTAACTATGTAAAGAGAGGTTTAATTCCTTTCACCTCCCTCCAGTACGTAGAACCAGTAAAGGTACTAATAAATTACCTGCCAAACTTTAAAATTGGTGCAGGTTAAGCAAACCCCTTTGCTATCTGAAAAAGAACAAACACTCAACACCTACGCAATTACTTCTCAAACTTCAACCCACTTAAAATATTAACTACCATCACTGTTTTAGCACTTTTAGTAAGTCTGCTTCTAACCAGCTCAAAAATTAGTGGCCCAGAGGCCACTAAACCCACAAAACCTTTAACTTTAAACACCACCAAGCCGCAACCCAATTGCGCCAAAACCACAAACAGGCACAAGCCTAGCGCTTATGAGCCCAAAAAAAGCAAAGCATCCACTAACCTTGTTACTAACGATAAACCAAATACATCAGAATAAATATAAACCTAATCCTCCGAATGAAATCCCCACACAAACTTTTATTTATATTTCTAATAACAACAAGCACAGTAATGGTACTGTCTTCATCAAACTGGCTAACAACATGAATAGGCTTAGAAATCAACATGTTAGGCTTTATCCCGCTCATGTATTACAAAATTACAGCCAACGAGTCAGAGACAGCAGTAAAGTACCTGATCCCGCAGTCACTAGGGTCCACAATCTTCATCATAGGAGCCTTAATTTCACATCACTCTGACAACATACAAGCTTTAATGCCCATTGCCATATGCCTAAAATTAGGTGCAGCACCGCTGCATTTGTGATTCCCTGCAGTAATATCAGGCTTGTCCCTAACACCCGCTTTCGTCCTTCTAACTTGGCAAAAAATTGCCCCAATCTTCGCGATTAGCTCAATAAACCCATCATTAATTGCAAAAATTCTGCCTATTGCAGGAATTAGGGCATTATGGGGCGGGATTGGGGGCCTAAATCAGACAGATATCCGCTTACTATTAAGTTACTCATCAATTGCACATACAGGATGAATACTAGCCGGAATTGCCGCCCCGGGACCAGTACTGACTTTATACCTAATAACATATGTAATGATCAATACCTCACTATTTGTCGCTTTACTTCAAAATAGAACAAAAACCCATAAGCAACTATTACCAGCCTCACAAAAACCATATGAGTCCTTTTTACTGGCGATTACAATCCTATCGCTTGGTGGTCTACCGCCATTAACTGGGTTCGCCATAAAGCTATTGGTGTTAATGTTCACAGAAGCTAAAACCATTATCCTGGCAACTTTAATCTCAGGAGCTATTATAAGACTCTATTACTACCTATCTTTAACCTTTTCACCATTGCTAAGGCTTCACAAAATGCCTATCTCACAGATCAAACTAATGACTAGCACATCAACTTCATTCCTCCTGTCACAAATCATACCCCTTTCCCTTTTATTTTTCTTTTTCTAACTTTTCATAAACAAAACTTACAAATCAAGAAAGAAAAGAAAATTATTTGAACAATTAAAACTAATAGGGTAAGCTAAGCAAGCTATTGGGCTCATAACTCAAAAATAGATATAATTCTTCCTATTAAGAACCGCCATAAAGAGATTTAAGTTAAAAAAACTAATAGCCTTCAAAGCTTTAATTGACAACTAGTCAATCTTTACGAACAAGAAACTAAAAGTGTTATGGTTTCGACCCATAAGTGTGGTTACACTCGTACCCTTGTTTTACAATATTTCATTGACGTATAAAGTTAATTACCCTAATTAAACTACATATGGCAGCTAATACACATTGTGACAAACCCAAACCCAATCAACGCCTTAAACAGACGCACTAGGGCCTACGGTCAAGATGCTTCTTTAGCAAATCTAAGGTTAAACACACCCACAACACCAATGTCCTATATTACAGTAGCTAGGAAACTAGGCCTTAGAAAAAAGTACAAAGAGTGACAAAAGGGGTGCCAGCAGTCGCGGTTATACCCCTACTCTAAGTTAACTCAAACCCACCCCAGAGGGGGACACTCAACCTAGACCACTAAGCCAACTTACAACGTAAAAAGATAAATTTACAAGCCAGACCCAAACAGGTCATACTATACCTACTCTTACAAACCACAAAACGAAACTCGGATTAGATACCCGACTATTGCGTGGCCCAACAGTAAAAAGAATACTAAGAGCGAAAGCTTAAACCTCAAACAATGTGGCGGTACTTTACTCCATGTCAGGGGATCCTGTATCTTAAATCGATAATCCACGAATAACCAAAGCTTTTCTAGTAATCAGCTTGTGTATGGCCGTTTATGCTTGCTCAGAGAAGACCTAGTAGGAAGCAATAAGAGAACACCTCAACCAATTCAGGTGACATACAGCCAATGAAAAGCTGATTTATGGGATACAAATAAACAAAATTACCAGATTAGGCATTAAAACCCCTATGAAGGAGGACTTGAAAGTAAAATGGCATACACGTAGTACATTTGAACAAGAACTAAAGTGCGCACAAATCGCCCGTCACTCCTGCGACTAAAGCGGGATAAGTCGTAACATAGTAGAGGTAATGGAAATTGCCCCTATCCATCCAGATGGCCGAGCCCTAGGCACCGAGCTTTTAACTCGATCACAGTATAGTACTTCAGGATATGCCACGAGAAGCTAACAAGCATTGGTCTTGTAAATCAAAGATAAGAAATCCAACTTTCTCCATGGCAAAGCAAAGTGGCCGAGATCTTAGGCAAAAGATTGTAGCTCTTTTTACGGACACACCCCTTTGTAAACACAACCTATAATTCTGCCACAATCGCCATAAAGAAAACATTCAACCACAAAAGTATCTCATAAAACCATTTTAAAATAACAAACCGCAAGGGCTAAATAATTAGTTAAATAAAGAAAGAATAACCATCTCTCCCTTTTGCATCATGGAGAAGCAACATTCATATTAACAACACTTAAGCTCCCGAAAAAATATGAGCTACTAACCCCTCAAAATTAATGTATCACAATTAATAAACTAGCCGTTAGTAGAAGTAACAAGCCTTTCACATTTTTTGATAGCTGGTTTTCCCTAAAAAGCATTAAAGTGCTAGTTTATGGCACTTACAACTCCATATCGCCACAAACCAAAAACTACCGAGGACAAGCTCGGTAGTTTCTTTTAAAATAGATAAATACACAAAGTTACAAGTAGGCCTAAAAACAGCCAACTTACTGCGTTCTAGCATATAAACACAATCAAAACATACAAAACAAATAAATTTTAATACATAAGGGAATCTAATGTAAAATAATTTACAACTTTATCAAACAGGCATTCTATTAGTATAACCTATTTCGTTCAACACATCACCTAAAAATCAAGTGAACTAAACAATCCACATAGGACAGTAAAATATACGTAATGAACTCGGCAACACTGTTTTTCGCCTGTTTACCAAAAACATCGTTTCTCGAGAATACAAACATGAGAAATAATGCCTGCCCAGTGAATACCAAAAAGATTTTAACGGCCGCGTTAGCGTGAGCGTGCTAAGGTAGCGTAATAAATAGCCTTTTAATTGGAGGCCAGTGAATGGCAACACGGAAAATCCCTGTATCACGTATATTAATAAAACTTTATTTTTGGGTGAAAAAGCCCAAATAATTGAGGAAGACAAAAAGACCCCGCGGAGCTTTACTTTATCAAGCCAAACAAATCTACCAGATTGGTTATGCTAATAGGTTTGGTTGGGGCAACCCTGGAACCATCAAAGCTTCCAGTATTAACCAAGAAGCACATAAAAAACATCTTCGGACTAAAAAGAAGTTACCCCGGGGATAACAGCGTAATCCAACTTAAGAGTACGCATCGAAAGTTGGGTTTGCGACCTCGATGTTGGCTTAAGGTAATTCACATGAGCGCAGCCGCTATGAGAGAATAGTCTGTTCGACTATTATACCCTTACATGAGCTGAGTTAAGACCGGCGCAAGCTAGGTTGGTTTCTATCTCCTCTACATCATTCTACTCTTAATTGTACGAAAGGACCCTGAGATGTGCAAACTTCCAGCAACCATAATATAAACGCATAAATTTATACTCAAACTAATCCTATATAACAACACTAACGAGTTAGTATAATAAATACCACCGATTTAGGATCGGTAAAAAAGATCCACACCTTACCCGTTAAGGTCACAGACAGGAAGCTATACGAGCAGTTAGCTGTTACCTAACTAAAAGTGGAACTTATCCACCCTCTCTACAACTTATCACCACAAGCTAATTTGGTGTAATACGCACATTGGCCTTTCATGCCAAAAGAACATATACTCGTACTTAGCCATTAAACCAGAACCCCTATCTCGTTAAAGCCACTTTACTGGACAAAATGCACACAATAACACAACCAGAAAATAGTTTAATAAAAATAGTAACTTTGGGAGTTACAGACTTAGCGCTGCTAATTTTCCGAATCAAATCCCCAATACGCAAACACCACCCACTTCTCAAATTACTAAATCACTCCCTTTACGACCTTCCAGCACCAGCTAACCTATCAGCATGATGAAACTTCGGATCGCTTTTAGGCTTATGCTTGGTGGCACAAATTCTCACAGGCCTATTTCTAGCCATACACTACGTCCCAAACATCGAATTAGCATTCTATTCGGTAGCTCACATCTCTCGAGATGTAAATTACGGCTGACTTCTACGTACCGCACATGCAAATGGCGCATCCCTATTCTTTGTCTGCATTTACAGCCACATCGGGCGAGGAATATACTACGGATCATACTTAGCCGTAGAAACATGGAATATCGGGGTAATTCTTTTATTTCTAACTATGGCAACAGCCTTTTTAGGCTACGTTCTCCCATGGGGGCAAATATCCTTCTGAGGAGCAACAGTTATTACTAACCTTCTCTCGGCAGTCCCATACATGGGGCAACTGCTAGTCTACTGATTATGAGGAGGATTTGCAGTAGCAAACGCTACCTTGAACCGATTCTTTGTATTACACTTTATTCTCCCTTTTGCAATCGCCGCCGCGGCGATTGTTCACCTTCTTTTTCTACACGAAACTGGGTCTAATAACCCCCTGGGTCTATCAGCTGACAGGAACCTAATCCCCTTCCACACCTATTACACACTAAAAGACTCAGTTGGGTTCGCACTATTATTACTACTATTAACAGCAATTTGCCTATTCTCACCAAACATACTAACCGACCCAGAAAACTTCATCCCAGCAAACCCGCTAAGAACCCCTATTCACATTCAACCAGAGTGATACTTCCTTTTTGCCTACGCCATTCTACGCTCTATCCCAAACAAACTTGGCGGGGTAATTGCTCTAGTAATGTCAATCCTTATCCTAATCATAATCCCACTAACCCACAAAAACTTAATACGGTCTACCGCTTTTTACCCGCTTAATCAGCTATTATTCTGAACACTTATTAGTATTTTCCTAATCTTAACCTGAATCGGTAGACGGCCAGTAGAAAACCCATTTATTTCTATCGGACAAATTTTCTCTATTCTGTACTTTAGCTACTTTTTTATTGCACCAATAACCGCAAAATTATGAGACATTACAGTTTTTAAAACCTAAACATAAGAAATATTCGCTAAGCACACATACCCGCGACATGGGTGGGTAAAATAGTTTAATAACAGAACGTAGCACTGAAAATGCTAAAATGGCTTTAGCCTTTACCCGTACATACTTATTATCATTTGTATAATATATAAGTATAATAAGAAGGTTATAGGTATAAAACTAAACAAAGTACCGCTAAGATTAGTGAAATACGCACAAAGATTAAAATACTCCCCCTCTGTACCACAGAGTGCCCTTTTACCACCTGATTAAGCCTATAAATCCCTCCTTGCCCCCCAAGGACTTCCATTCAGCCAGAATCTAGATACAAATGTATTATCACCCCTTTTCTCAACCCGCTACCGGATAAAAATCTTCCAGAAATTACCCCCATAAACCATATAGAAGAGAGAAAATGCTGCAACTTACCGATAACACTTTTTTTAACCCTAGTAACCTTCGTCAAAAATAAGTACCCTAACCCCCCAAAGGTAACAACCCCAATTATTATCTTGGCAAACCCCCCGACAATCCTAAAACCGTTAACATCCACCCACACAACCTGTAAACTTCATCCCCCAATAATAGCCCCCACAGACAAGACCGTCATAGAGACAAGTATATAGGCCCTCTCAACCCCAAAAGTAACCAAAGACCTACCAAAATACTGCCCAAAAACCCCTACAAGCATGAGTCGCATTCTGTAAACTAACCTTAATCCAGCCCCCACCAGAATAACCAATAACTCTAAACTACCTATTATTCTGCTAAAAGAATTCTCCAAAATCAAATCCTTAGAGTAAAACCCGCTTAAAAAAGGTATTCCACACAAAACAACTCTTCTCATTACTAAACACCTTCTCCTAAAAGGCAATAACTTATCCAAACCCCCCAAAATACGCCTATCCTGCGTATCAACCATACTATGAATAATAGAACCAGCGCATAAGAATAACAAAGCCTTAAATAAGGCATGCGTAAACAGATGAAAAACAGCAATAAACGGATAACCAATACCAATTGTAAACATCATTAACCCTAATTGCCTCAAAGTTGATAAAGCGATAATCTTCTTCAAATCTGTCTCAAAGCAGGCCCTCAATCCCGCCATTAGCAGAGTAAGCCCCCCAATCTTACTGAGGAATCTCAAAACCTCTGGAACTTCCGCCAAAGAATCATAAAACCGAATTACTAAATAAACCCCAGCAGTTACCAAAGTCGAAGAGTGGACTAAAGCCGACACTGGTGTAGGAGCAGCCATTGCGGCCGGTAATCAAGCAGAAAAGGGAATTTGAGCTCTCTTGGTTATACCCCCAATCACCAGTAAAAAACAAACAAAAACCCCATAATCCCCTAATATTCCTGTCCTTAACATTCAATCGCCTCAATTCACCATAAAGCAAATACACAAAATCAACAGAACATCACCCACTCGATTAGCCAAAACAGTCAACATACCAGCACCTAAAGACTTTTTATTTTGGTAATAAATTACTAAAGCAAAAGACACAATTCCAAGACCATCCCAACCTAAAAGAATAGTAATTAGCCTAGGAACAAAAATCAACAAATTCATTGACCCAACAAAAGCTATAATCAAAAGTATAAATCGACGCAAAAATACTTCTCTTTCCATATAAGATACTCTAAACAAAGATACACTCCCAGAAATTAAACAAACAAGACAGGAAAAAGTAACTCTCGTACAATCCACAATAATGGGAAAGGTTCACTCTACACCACAGGATCTAAAAAATTGTCACTCGACTATATAACCTCTCACTAATCTTAAATTCATGTTAATTACCCCAAAAACCCATAGAAATAACCTAATACAATAAAGGAAAACACCAGAAAGAAGAGGAGCCCTCACACGCCTTAAATATCTCATTGTAATAATATCATAACTAAATGATCCAAGCAGTACAACAAACTACCCATCTATTATACTTTCATTTTATGTGTTTGTTTAATAATTTCCACTCTCTGTTTTTCTCCAACCCAATTATAAATTTTTAAGTTACAATATATCATATTTCTTTTTATAACTAGTGTTTTTTTAACAAATAAAATGAAGGCTAGTGTTTTCCACGAATGAATTTGGATCATTAAATGGAGCTAACAAAGCTCCGCCTTCATGAGCCACAATTTTTTTGTCTTGTAGTATATTACCCATGATTACTGTAAACTGCAACTTTACCAAAGCCTAACAGTGCCAAGACATAGACTTAGTATCACGCCGGGATTGAACGGACTACTCTGATGACGTAGAAAACGGGCTCATAAGCCCTGATACTTTTCACGCAAAAAGTAGTATATTACAATTACATTTCGTTTACACCGAGAAAAAGGCTTATCGCCCTTTTTGAAGTAAAGTGGCAGACAATTGCCTTAGGTTTAAGCCCTAATCATGGGGCACACCCCCTTTACTACATTATCTCGCACACAATCTCCACACTGATTACTTATCTTTTGATTCTTTTGGCTGTAGCATTTTTCACACTTCTAGAACGAAAAATGCTCGGATATTTCCAAATTCGCAAAGGCCCTAACAAAGTAGGCATCATGGGTTTACCCCAACCGCTAGCTGACGCACTAAAGCTTTTAGTGAAAGAGTGAGTAATACCGGTATCGTCAAATCTTCTTCCGTTTATCCTAACACCTAGATTAATGTTAGTCTTAGCCTTAAGCCTATGACAACTTTTTCCTTCCTTCAAGCTAAGGTCTCAAATAGCATTGGGGATGTTTTTATTCTTATGCATTTCTTCATTATCAGTATATACTACACTTATAGCTGGGTGAGCCTCTAACTCAAAATATGCCCTCCTAGGGGCCATCCGCGCGATGGCCCAGACAATCTCATACGAGGTGACAATGACCTTAATTATTATTTTTTACCTCATGCTAAAAAGTCAAATAGATGTGGTAAGAATTCGCCAAACCAATCTCATCTTACCAACCGCCCTTCTTCTCATTCCACTCGCTATTATATGAATAACTGTAATCCTAGCAGAAACCAATCGAGCTCCATTTGATTTCGCAGAGGGAGAATCCGAATTAGTGTCTGGGTTTAACATTGAGTACGGGGGAGCTGGATTTGCTTTCCTATTCATAGCCGAATACAGAAATATTTTAATAATAAGCTTATTTAGAGCATCGATATTGACAGGACATTTAATTATTTCAGCCCCAATCGCGATGATATTCTTGTGGGCCCGAGCTACCTTGCCACGATACCGTTACGATCTATTAATGAATATGGCCTGAAAATCTTTTTTGTCAGTAAGATTAACAGCATTATCCGCTCTAACGCCTCTACTTTTATTGGTACTTTAACACCATAATTAACCATGCTGAGAGTATATAAGTACAGTTGCCTTCCAAGCAAAAAGGCCTATAACAGGTCAGCATAACTGTATACAATACCTTCACAGTTATTACCTTATTCCTACTATCAACCCTATGAGCATATTGCACCTTAAATATAATCTTCCCAATACACCCCCTTTCCCTAGGTTTAATAATTTTATTGCTTGCTTTTATTAGTTGTACCCTTATTGCTTCTGCAAGCCCATGGTACGCTTACATATTATTCTTTATTTTTATCGGCGGAATGTTAGTAATATTCGCTTACATTGCTTCATTATCGCCCAATACAACATTCTCAATCAATAACCAACTAATCCCATTAATTCTTATGTTAACCACTTTTTTTTCATTAAAAGACTCGATTAGGGTTTGTTCTTTAACGAACGAGTCTGAACTCAAACTAAGTGTTACATCAACAGCACAATCTTTAAGGTTTCTATACTCAGATCAAGGAGTCATAATACTCACACTACTGGCTTGCATACTACTATTTACAATAGTCGCCGCAGTAAAACTATGTAAACCAACCGCAGGAGCATTACGACCATACAGCACACATGTTGCATAAAACAATGCTCTAATAAAAAAAATTATTTTATATATTATAATAATCTTAGTAGCCTAACCCAAGCAACGTTTAATGGTAAAAACAACCCAAAACAAAGAGTATAGTTAATATATTCTTCCATCATAACCCCGCCACGAGCCCACAAGGGACTCTGCCCGTGTTGGGTGGCAGAATATACATATCAAGAATACACAGCAGCCAAAAAAGTCATAAGCCCCGTAAAAATAGCAAAACCCAAGGAATACCTTAAAATAGAGATACCTAATATCAACTCACTTCACAAATTTAAAGACGGAGGAGCAGCTATATTAATAGCACACATTAAAAACCAGCACATTGCCATACCCGGAATTACTGCCAATCCACCTTTTACAAGGTAAAGACTTCGAGTATGGTAACACTTGTAAGTTTCCCTAGCCAAAAAAAATATCCCTGAAGAACACAACCCGTGTGCCAACATCATAAGTAAAGCCCCAATTCACCCTCATTCAGTATTAGAATAAATCCCACCTAGAACTAGGCTCATATGCCCAACAGAAGAATAAGCTACTAACGCTTTAACGTCAACCTGTGCAAAACAAACCATTCTAGCAATAGTACCGCCTATAAGGCTTAGGCAAAAAACTATTCTGATAGTCAAGCACCTAGACAACCTTAAAAGGTTAAAAAACCGAATTAAACCATACCCACCAAGTTTTAACAAAATGCCAGCCAAAATTATCGAGCCAGCTACCGGAGCCTCTACATGGGCTTTCGGTAATCACAAATGAAACCCGTAAATGGGTAACTTAACTAAAAAAGCCAATGAAGCGCACAAAACAACCAATCACCCGCCCCAAAAGTAGTTTCCATTTTTCCATCCATAAAAGATAGACCCCATCTCGGTTAAAACAAAAACCACTAAAATCAATAGGGGTAAAGAAGCCCCAACAGTATACAACATTATGTACTTACCCGCCTGCAACCGCTCAGGCTGATAACCCCACCCCATAATAAGAAACAAAGTTGGAATTAACCTAAACTCAAACAAAATATAAAAATTAAATAAAGATCCCACACTGAAACAACAAAAAAGGACAACGGTCAAAACCAAAATCCTTAAAACAAAAGCCTTACTTCTATTTCCAACCTTTTCGACATCACGTACTCTCGCCAAAACCCTAAAACAACAAACCAAAATTGTTAAAGACACCAAACTGAACGAATAATTATCTACCACAAAAAACCTGCCATAGCAACTAGCCAAACCTAACGAACTAAACCAAAGAAGCAAACTAACAAACATCATAACAATCCACCCCCAAGTGAATACTCACCAAAAAACTGATAACCCGAACCCTCTCATTATCGCCACGAGCCCTGCTGTTATTAGTAAACTAAAAATGTCCAGATGTTAACCCACTAACGTAATCACTTCCAACCCCACGAACCAACGACACCAAAACCCTGAGCCCTAGGGCTGCCTCACAAACCCCAAAAGTCAAAAAAATCAGGCACAACCTCCCTAATTCTCCTTGAATCCAAAATACACTAAAAATAATGGTATAAATTCCTAACGTAAAGACCTCCATTCTCAGCAAAACCCCAAAAAGTCTCTTTCGCTGAGACACTAAGCAAATACACCCTAATATAGCCCCAATAACCCCAACACCCAACAAAGAAACAACTTTCACTTGTTTAACTTCTTTTGATAGACTTCACTAAATACTTCCTAGTAAAACCCCATTTTAATTTGCTGTCCACTCTCTTTAACCCAGAATTCACCCCTCTCGGGTAAACTTCATACCCGCCAGAATTCCCCCATCAAACCATAATCGCAAGCCAAATAAAAAACACCAAGAAAACACCGAAAACGAAAACCCAAGATATAGGACTCAATTGAGGCATAAAAGAGCGCCCCTACTGGGCAACTTAAACTCGACAAGTTTATGTTATAGATTAACCAGCCCTTCACAACCACTAATAAACTAGTGAGCACCCCTTATAGGGTGATCTGAAGAGTATAAACCCACTAATAAAACAAAAACATAAGCCTGTAAAAACCTTACAGCAAACTCAAAAAGCACATAACCCCACATAACCCAACTCCCAAAAGCCCTACTTACCAAACCGCCGCTACAAAGAAAACCGGACACATACTCACCAATAACATGTAGCATAAGGTGTCCCATGGTAATATTGGCGGCAAGACGAACACCCAACGTAATAGGACGAATTAAAGTACTAATACTTTCAATTAGCACCAGCAAAGGGACCAAAATAACTGGTCTCCCAGTTGGGACTAATTGTCCGGCTCTACGGGCCCAAGAGTAAGTTCAACCCCTAAAAATTAAACAAAACCAAACAACCGAAGCCAATACAAACGTCAAAGACAAATGCCTCGTCGGCCTAAAAACCCTAGGAACCATCCCCCTAATATTTAAAGAAAAAAGTATTCAAAACAAACACACCTGCCCAAGCACGAAACCGCCAAGAAACTTTCCAGAGCATCTTTTTACCAGCCCAACAATCAGCTCGATTAATGAAAAAAAGACAAAGCTTACACCAGAAACACCTACTCAAAACCGAGCTAAACAAACCAATACACCGACAAAGCCAGTTAATCAAACAAAACCTCACACCCTAAAATTGGAGGATACACCCGCATCCAATGAAGAAAAAATATCTATTAACATTTCTAATATGGTCTAATCTACCCAACAATCAACCCAATCATCTTATGACCCTAATCTTAATTGACTAAGAACCCCATCAATAAATGCACAAGTAGAGAAAAATCCAAACTACATCAACAAAATGCCAATACCAAGCAGCAGCCTCAAAACCAAAATGGTGAGAAACCGAAAAATGGTGAAAATAACACCGTAATGTACATACAAGCAAAAAAACACTCCCGATCAAAACATGTATTCCATGGAACCCAGTCATCACAAAGAAAGTAGAACCATAAACCCTGTCTGCAACCCTAAAAGACGCTTCCTGGTACTCCCCCCACTGAAGAAAAGTAAAATACGCCCCCAAAAAGACAGTTAACGCTAACCCATAAAGCGCCTCCTCACGCCTTCCTCTCATCAATCCGTGATGAGCTCAAGTAACCCTAACACCAGAACCCAATAAAACAGCTGTATTAAGTAGTGGAACCTTAAAAGCATTTAATGGTAAAACTCCAATGGGAGGCCAAACACAACCCAATTCCACTGTTGGAACCAACCTTCTATGGAAAAACCCCCAAAAAAAAGCAAAGAAAAAACAGACCTCTGAAAAAATAAACAACACTATTCCCCAACGAAGATTCATTCTAACTCAACTTGTGTGATAACCTTGGTAAGTCCCCTCACGCACCACATCACGCCATCATTGAACCATTGTAAGTAAAATTACAGAAATCCCTAAAGCCATTAAAAACCCCCCTTTCCCATGAAACCACCTTACCATACCCGTAGTAAGAAATAAAGCCCCCATCGCCGCCGTAAAAGGCCACGGACTGAACTCCACCAAATGAAAAGGATTACGCAGCATTTCTACACTTTAACCAACAAAAGCAACACTACCTCACTTTTATTAACAACCTAATTAGCCCACAAAACCGCCTTAGCGATTTGCCTATTGGAATGAAAGGAGGCCGGGAAGACATTATCTTGTCACTCAGAACAAGCACTTAAAGCTCTACCCCACACAACAGAACGCTGAGAAACAAAAGATTCAAACAGTATAAACATAAATAAAAGCACAGAAACAAAAGAAATCAAAGAACCCCACGAAGACACAACATTCCACTTAGCGAACCTGTCTGGATAATCGGAGTACCGACGAGGCATTCCGGCTAAGCCCAAAAAGTGTTGAGGAAAAAATGTTAAATTAACCCCTACAAACATCAAGACAAAATGAATTTTACTTCAAGTCACATGAAAAGTAACCCCAGAAATCAAGGGGTACCAATACCTAAACGCCCTAAACAAGGCAAAGACAGCCCCCATTCTTAACACATAATGAAAATGGGCCGTTACATAGTAAGTGTCATGCAACACAATATCTAACGAAGAATTAGATAAAACAATCCCAGTCAAACCCCCCACAGTAAACAAGAAAATAAACCCCAAAGCCCATATAATAGGAGGCTCACTCTTATTTACAAACCCGTGGATTGTAGCTAATCACCTAAACACTTTAATCCCTGTAGGTACAGCAATAATCATCGTAGCCGCAGTAAAGTAAGCCCGAGTATCCACATCCATCCCGACAGTAAATATATGATGAGCCCAAACAATAAACCCAAGAACCCCAATAGACACAATAGCATACACCATACCAAGATACCCAAACACTTGCTTCTTACCCGCATAATGTATAACAATATGTGAAATTATACCAAACCCCGGTAGAATTAAAATATAAACCTCCGGATGCCCAAAAAACCAAAATAAGTGTATATATAGAATAGGGTCACCCCCCCCAGTCGGATCAAAAAAAGATGTGTTTAAATTACGATCAGTTAATAACATAGTAATAGCCCCTGCCAAAACAGGTAACGCTGCCACCAACAGAATAGCTGTCACTGTAACAGCCCACACAAATAACGGAATTCGCTCAGCAACCACGCCAGGAGAGCGTATATTACCAACAGTCGAAATAAAGTTAATCGCCCCCAAAATAGAAGATGCACCAGCAAGGTGCAAAGAAAAAATAGCCAAATCTACAGAAGCCCCAGAATGAGAAACATTCCTTGATAAAGGCGGGTAAACAGTCCAACCAGTACCAACACCACTCTCCACTAAAGAAGAACTTAATAATAAAAAAAGAGCAGGCACAAGCAACCAAAAACTCAAATTATTAAGACGAGGAAAAGCCATATCTGGAGCCCCAATCATAAGGGGAATAAGCCAATTACCAAATCCCCCAATTATCATCGGCATAACCAAAAAGAAAATTATTATAAAAGCATGAGCTGTAACAATAACATTATACAATTGATCATCCCCCAACAAACTGCCGGGCTGACCTAACTCAGCACGAATCAATAATCTCAAAGCCAAACCAATAAGACCAGATCACAAGGCCAATAATAAATACAAAGTCCCAATATCTTTATGATTAGTAGAACACAATCACCGCAA